CAGATACCGATCAAACTAAAGGTATTAAGCATAACAGACTTTTTGTTCTTGGAGATAATTGCATTTTGATTGAGTTATTTATATAAGGAAAAGGAAAGTAAGTAAGGTAAACAAAAAATCCTTCTTTTTCTTTGAACCCACCCAATCAAAAATCCTCCTTTTCTCAAAGGAGAATCGAAAAAATAATATTTTCATACAATATCTTAATTGAATTATATGTAATGATCAATAAATTCAGTTGAATTCTATATCTACACAGACCAAAAACATAGAAAAATCCGAATACCAATCTAATCGATTCTATAGATATTTGGGCTAGAGTTGACAAACAAACAAAACCAGCAATATACTTTATTAGTATCGCATAGAAATCTAAATGGGGCGTGGCCAAGTGGTAAGGCAACGGGTTTTGGTCCCGCTATTCGGAGGTTCGAATCCTTCCGTCCCAGAACATATATATTCTCTGACAATATAGATTGCTTTTTTAACAATGTTCTGTTTAAAATCAAAATGTTAGCTGGAATGTGATTGTTGTTTCTGATTTTTTTCTTCGATGAATCGTTTTTTTTTTTCAAAAACTGAATCGAGATACGAAAGAATCCATATTCCCTATCTCATATTCTCTTTTGGCTTTGTGCCCAGACAGCTCGCATTTCGTAAAAATCAAAAAGACTAGGACATCCCCTTCTTTTGATTTATGCTGCATCAGTCCCATAGAATGGGGTAGATAGGAGTTAATCAGTGATGGGAAGGCGTTCATTTCAATATCTATAAACGGTGACAATTGCTCAGTCTATTTGATCGAATTGATAGATACGAAACCCTCCCCATTCTTTGGATTTTCTCAATCAGATGAAAAAAAAAGACTTATCTTTTTTCCTAAGATGATCAAAAGTTATTTTTAACTATCAAATTTTCTTGGAATAATGATGTCGAGAGGGGAACTTTCGAAATTGATTCGAAATTTCGAAAGAGAAATAGTTTAAATCATTCCTTAGAAGCGGAATCTTTCTCTCCTATTAAGTCACGTGAAGATGCAGAATCAAAAAGAATTCGTTTATTCGTCTTATTTTATTTATATAAAAAAATGATTTATTATATATATTTATTAATTAATATTATAATGTTAGACAATTTAATATTAGCGATGGGGTCTTACTAAGACTTCTTCAGAAAAATATTTATCCACCTATATCTATAGTATTATTTATATCTATAGTATATAGATATAGAAGATATAGAAAATACTTTAGATTATGGTGTTTATACATCAGCCCAACCAATGACTATTCATGATTCCATAATTGAATCAATTCCATACCGGTTCTTAGAGGAATGTTATGGTAAAACTTCGTTTGAAACGATGTGGTAGAAAGCAACGTGCGACTTGAAGGACACGATCCGTTGTGGATTTGTACATCCACCATTTTTTGTAGGAATGAAGGTGCTCTTAGCTCGACATCATTGGTTCTGTTTCACTAGAACCCCTCGTTTTTTGTTGTCTTGGAATGTAAATAGTCCATGATGGAGCTCGAGTAGAAAGTATTAATTTATTTCTCGGGGCAAGGGTCTAGGGTTAATGCCAATCAATAAAAAAATTGAAACAACTTCGTAAATATATCTTAGGTATGGAAATCGAAAGAATCCAATTCGAGCAAGTTTCAAATTAAAAAATTTATTGGAATTGATCAAACTTTTTCGATCCAAAGTGTTTCACGAGGGAATCCATCATCTTGTAGGATTCTTTCATAAAAATCGCAAAAAGGGTATGTTGCTGCCATTTTGAAAGGATTAAAAAGCACCGAAGTAATGTCTAAACCCAATGATTTAAAATAAAACAAAGATAAAGGATCCCAGAACAAGGAAACACCTTTTAAATTGTCTTAATAACTGGATCAGACTGAAGAATCCGATTTTAAACGAGACAAACAAAAAAGGAGGAAAGACCGCTCAATAAATGAAATTGCCGAAAGATTTTCCTTTGAACTGTTTGAAAGTTATCCAACTTGAGTTATGAGAGTACGAATGGTTTCTTTTTCATTTTAAGGAAGAACGAAGAAAAAAAGACTTAGATCTTTAATTGCTTTGATCATTTTATGGATCCAGTTGTCATTTCTTAGATAGAATTCCATACAGAGACAAAACTTCGAATCAATCATTTTTCTCGAGCCGTACGAGGAGAAAGCTTCTTATACGTTTCTAGGGGGGGTGTTGTTCATCTACATCTATCCCAATGAGCCGTCTATCGAATCGTTGCAATTGATGTTCGATCCCGAAGAGAAGGAAAAGATCTTCAGAAAGTGGGTTTTTATGATCCGATAAAGAATCAAACTTATTTAAATGTTCCTGCTATTTTATATTTCCTTGAAAAAGGGGCTCAACCTACAGAAACTGTTCAGGATATTTTAAAGAAGGCAGAGGTTTTTAAGGAACTTCGTCTTAATCAACCGAAATTCAATTAAGGAAATAAATTAAGGAAATACAAAAAAGGGGGCAGTGA